GAACAAAATGAACAAAATTATACCCATAATACCTATGTCAGCTTTTTGTCTGAATACAAACAAAATGAATTGCTTTCTAGATGATCCTTCTAGAAGAAGGTGATTCTAACAATCTTTCTAGTTACTTCGTTCTCTATTTCTATTTGAGAGGATCCTAAGGAAAAGGATTTTGTTTCCACCGAGCTAAAACAATATGGCGATGTCTCTAGTAAACCAAAGACATCGTTGAATAGCTATTTTGCTTCAATTTCTTTCTTTAGACATCCAAAAAAAATGGAAGATTTAGTTACGATTGGAAATTGACTTTTTATCTTCAGCCATGGATCCTTTACTCATACTTATTCAATTGGAAGTCTTGATCCAATTCAAAAATTATGTTTCGCAATTTCATAATCCAACTTTTCAATTTATAAGTGACTCATGGATACAAATCACGAGAATGTGTATTTTTTTCTCGACTTTATCATTGAGAGGTAAAGGATTAAATCCTTTTAAGAAATAAAGTTTTTGATCGGAATATGAATAAAACCGAAAGACCCTTTAACTATTAAAGGGCTAATAGAACGAATCACACTTTTACCACTAAACTATACCCGCTACAATATGATTATTGTATACAAATGGAGCTTTTGTCGAACAAGATAATTGAGCATGATCAAGATAGGATCATCAAACTTGGAGTGTTGAACTTTTTCGTGGGTAGATAAAAATTTAATGAGATTCGGAAAAGAGGCTTCATTTAATTTCAATTAAATAACTAAAGTTTTCTTTTTTGCTGAAAGAAGATAGATACGGATCGAAAAAAACACTACAATCATAACAGAAAAATGCATTGTCCGGAATCTATAGTTTCTTTTTTAGTTCGGAAAATGAAATAAAAAATAAAATATAACAAGAAAAAAAATGGAAACAGTTTTTATTCTTTTTGTTGTTGTTTGAATATAAAATATTCAATTGAATATAATAAAAAAAACAAATATTTGTGTTTTCAAATCAGATATCAGATAAATCATTATTTATCTATAATTCGTTAGAACAAAAAAAAAAGGCCCGGCTAGGTACTGACCAGGCCAGGCCATCAGAATAACAAGGGCCTTTCGAACAAAATCAACACAAGGAGGTCTTCCTTATTTTTCTTTAGTTCGATTAGTGGCGGGCTCGAGCCCCTCTTTTAGTTTAGAATAGAGAAAAAAGAGAGAGAAAGACTCCTTACATTATGTGTAATGTAATGTAGTAATTATCTTTTGCAATTGGGAGAGATGGCTGAGTGGACTAAAGCGTCGGATTGCTAATCCGTTGTACGAGTTATTTGTACCGAGGGTTCGAATCCCTCTCTTTCCGTTTCCGTTAATGACTTGCTTTATTTTATTTTTCAATTTTGAAAATCTTAGTTAAGCGTGTGGAATAGATAAAATCCTAAGAAAATTTGAAAATTTCCCAAGGAAAACCCTTTGGATTTTATTCTTCACGTCCAGGATTACGCCCCGGATCATTAGATAGGAATCCAAAGATAAAGAGAGAAACAAAAAATATCACTACGGTATAAACGAAGAGTTTCAGAGTAAGCATTACACAATCTCCAAGATGATTTTTTGGAAAAAAAAAAAGAGAATAGATCTTCCATTTTTCTACCACATATCCTATTTTGACACCACTCCAAATTCGATATTGTGGGAGACCCTAATGGGGTTAGGGTCTTTCACTGGAAAGGGGGTCAAAAATGAGGAAATGGGGGTAAGCCGGCTTTATGGCGACTATCCAAGAATTTCAGTGTGCTAATCTAGGATTCATACTCTAAAACTTATCTGATTTTCTCAATTGTTAGAATTTTTCTCGAAGAAATCATGCATTTTCTAAGATATTATTATTAAGGATCTCATCGAAAACTTACAGCAGCTTGCCAAACAAAAGCTAAGAGAAAAAAAAGCACAGGTATGACTGGCATAACATCTACGATTGGATTCAAAAAAGCATACGCTTCGGGCAATTTGCCGAAGAAAAAACTACTCGAATAAAGGGCAGAATTAATACAGATCAAACTAACGATATTAAGCATAACAGACATTTTGTTCTTGGAGATAATTGCATTTTGATTGAGTTTTTGATATAAGGAACAAGGAAGAAAGTAAGTAAGGTAGACAAAAAATCCTTCTTTTTCTTTGAACCCACCCAACCAAAAATCCTCCAATTCTCAAAGGAGAATAGAAGAAATCATATTTTCATACAATATCTTAATTGAATTCTATGTAATGATCAATAAATTAAGTTGAATTCTATATCTATATGTATCAAAATCCTAGTACCAATCTATTCTATAGATATATAGATATTTGGAGATATTTGGACTGGAGTTGACAAACAACCAATACCAATATTATTGTTTCTTAGTGTAGATTAGAAATTGAAATGGGGCGTGGCCAAGTGGTAAGGCAACGGGTTTTGGTCCCGCCATTCGGAGGTTCGAATCCTTCCGTCCCAGTACATATCCATTTTTTTATGCTCCATTATGACTATAGAAAGAAGTAGGTCAGTGGATAGGAGTAAATCCGTATTCATTTTAATATCTGTGTCTGTTCGAATCTCATTAACAAATGATCAAGTTACATATCATATAGAAATATGTTATGGAGCCGATATATTTTCTTTGAATCCCATTTTATTTAGGTATTTCGCGTTTGGCTCTAAGTAAAAATTGGAAATCTACAGAACAATTGAGGCAGGGGTGATTTCCCCTATCACCCTTTTATTCACTTTATGATAAGAGTCGATTATTGTGAAATATTACTTAATCCCATGTTAAACAAAATCTATAATCTATAAATATATATCATCTAAAATATATAAAATGAGGAAATGTTTCGCTTATATGGTATGTATCGTTCTATTTCAATGACAATAATTTTTCGGTTTTTGTCAAAAAGATTTTTGATACCTTAAATTATTTAAATTCTATATTATAGAATATCTATAACAGTGAGAACTCTTCAGTCTATCTAATAGATACGAAAAACCCTCCTTATTTTTTTGATTTTCGTAATCAGACGAAAAGAATAAAGATTCAAATCTTAACTTAGATCATTTTTTTATCCATCTCATGAAAAAAAATTGGATTTCGTTTTTCTTTTCTTTTATCTATTTAAAATTAAATCAGTGATGAGTCAATTCAAAAAGAAAGACTTATCTTCCTATGAAGATCAAACGTCATGCTTATTGTCCAATTTTCTTCAAATTAAATAATCAAATTAAATAATGATGTCTAAATAGGAAACTTTTTCAATTTCAATTAGAACTATTTTTATTAAATATTTTTAATGATTGCTTGTAAGTGGAATCTTTATTTGGTACTCAAAAAGTAGGAAATCGTTTAATCTATCCTGTTGAGTCACTTGAAGATGCAGATTAAAAAAGTTATTCGTTTATATATTTCGATTTCTTGCTATTATCTATATATTATTATCTATATATTATTTATGTATGTGAAAGATGCTGTCTTGCTAAGACTTTTTCAGAAAAATCGTTTCATATCATATATAGAAGAAAAAGCCTAGATTACGATGTCTATGTACAACTGAACCAATGACTATTCATGATTCCATAATTGAATCAATTCCATACCGGTTCCAAATTAGAGGAATATTATGGTAAAACTTCGTTTGAAACGATGTGGTAGAAAGCAACGTGCGACTTGAAGGACACGATCCGTTGTGGATTTTTCCATCCACCATTTTCGATTTATCTAAGGATGAGAGTGCTCTTGGCTCGACATTGTTTGTTCTGTTACACTCGATTTTTTGTTGGGTTGTAAATAGTCCACGATGAAGCTCGAGTAGAAAAGATTAATTCATTTCTCGGGGGCAAGGATCTAGGGTTAATGCCAATTAATCGGAACAACTTCGTAAACGTATCTTCCATATATAGAAATCGAAAGGATCCAATTCGAGCAAGTTTCCAATTCAAAAGCAAGACTTGTTAGAATTTAGCAAACTTTTTCGATTCAAAGTGTATCACACGTGAATCAACTGTCCGTAGGATTCTTTGATAGAAAGAAATCAAAAGGGGGGTATGTTGCTGCCACTTTGAATGGATTAAGAAGCACCGAAGTAATGTCTAAACCCAATGATTTAAAATAAGGATAAAGGATCTAAGAACAAGGAAAGACCTTTTTAATTGTCTCGATAGTCTCACTAATTGGATCAGACTAAAGAATCCAAATAGAATTTGAAACGAGACAAAAGACAAACAAAAGGGGTTAAAGACCGCTCAATAAATGAAAGTGACTAAAGATTTTTCCTTTGAGCTATTTGAGAGTTATCCAACTTGAGTTATGAGTACGAATGATTTCTTTTTCATTTTCAGGAAGGAAAAAAGACTGAAATCAGAGTCTAATTGATTTTCTAGGCCCATTTGTCATTTAATTTATTAGAATTGCATACATAGACAAAACTTCGAAGCAAATCATTTTTCTCGAGCCGTACGAGGAGAAAACTTCCTATACGGTTCTAGGGGGGGTGTTGGTCATCTACATCTATCCCAATGAGCCGTCTATCGAATCGTTGCAATTGATGTTCGATCCCGAAGAGAAGGAAAAGATCTTAGAAAAGTGGGGTTTTATGATCCAATGAAGAATCAAACTTATTTAAACGTTCCTCTTATTCTATATTTCCTTGAAAAAGGTGCTCAACCCACAGGAACTGTTCAAAATCTTTTAACGAAAGCGGAAGTTTTTAAGTAACTTCCGTCTAATCAAACGAAATTCAATTAAAGAAAGACTGAGGGGGGGTAGCAACTTGTATATAACTTTGTATAATTTTGCTCGACTTGTTTTTTGATTTCCCCCCCCCCTACTGCTGTAATTGTTTCCGTTGAATCTGATATCTAGAACGACAAAACCTTAGTTTTTAGTTTATTGATTTTCTAAATAGCAAATTCGGGCATTTTCTTCAATTGTGTGGTTTTCATTGGAACTCGACTAACCAAGAAGGAATCCACTTTGCTTATTC